TTTTATTATTATATATAAAAATTATTAAAAACGGTTTAGATTTATATATATATATATAAATAATTTAATGTATATATATATATATAATATATTAAATATTTAAATTATTATTAATTTAAATAATATATTAATTTTATATATATTAAATTAATTTAATAATTTTTTGTTATTTAAATGAACTGTATTCGGATTATATATATATTAATTTTTAATATGAATATTATAGAAAAAAAAAGAAAGAGAAATATTAAAATATATATTATAATATTAAATATTTAATGTAAAAAAAAAAAAAAAAAAAATCTATATGAAAAATAATGAGATATAATAAAATAATTATGTTTTTATTAATTTATTATAAATTTATTTTACATATAAATTTTAGTATGAATTTTTAATTATTTTAAAAATAATTAATTAATTAGGTAGTAATTAATATTAAAAATTTAAGAAATTAAGATTTAGTAATATAAAAATTAATAACTAATTTTGTGCCAGCAGTTGCGGTTAAACAAATATTAAATTAAATTATTTCAGTTTATAATAAATAAAATATGAATTAAAATAAATATTAAATTATTAGGTGAAATTTTAATTTAATTAAATTTTATATTAATTTTATGATTTAATAAATTTAAAAATAAACTAGGATTAGATACCCTATTATTAAAAATTAATTTATAATACTAAAATAGTAAATAATAATTTATTGAAACTTAAATAATATGGCGGTATTTTAGTTCATTTAGAGGAATCTGTCTAATAATTGATAATCCACGAATAAATTTACTTAATTTAGAATTTTGTATATCATTGTTAAAAATATTTTTTAGTAAAATTAATATTTAAAATTTAAAATAAAAATTTAATTCAGATCAAGATGCAGAATATAATTAAGAATATGATGGATTACAATAAATATATTTAAATGGATTTTTTTTTTGGAATAATAAATTAAAAGTGGATTTAAATGTAATTTTAATTAATTTATTAAAATGATTAAAAATTGAAATATGTACATATTGCCCGTCACTTTCATTTAAAAGTTGAAATAAGTCGTAACAAAGTAGAAGTACTGGAAAGTGTTTCTAGAAAGATTAAATTAGATCTTGTAAAAGTATTTCATTTACATTGAAAAGAAATTAAAAATTAATTAATTAATTTGGGGGGTTAAATTAAAAAATTAATAATAATAAAAAGAATTATCAGAGTTTATTAATAAAGTAATTTATGTAAATAAATCTCGAATTTAAAAGAGTTAATTAATTAAAAAATTTAATGTGGGATAATTATTTTAAATAGTTAATTAGAAATGAAATGTTAATCGTTTTTAAATATATCTAGTTTTTTTAGAAAAAAATTTAATTTTAAATTGAAATAATTTTATAATTGATTAATTAATTATAAAAATTTAAAATTTAATATTTTAGGGGATAAGCTTTAAATTAAAATTTTATAATTTAAAATAAATAAAATTAAAATTTTTAAAATTTATATTGTTTAAAAATTAAAATTTTTTATAAAATTTTTTAATTATAAATAAAATTTAAATAAAATTTAATTTTTTATAAAAAAATAATTTTTAATAAAATAAAATTAGGTATAATGATAAAATTAGTATATTAAATTTAATAAATGATAATAATAATGAAAATTAAATTAAAGGAATTCGGCAAAATTTTATATTCACTTGTTTATCAAAAACATGTCTTTTTGATAATAATTTAAAGTCTAATCTGCCCACTGATAAAATTATTAAAGGGCTGCAGTATATTGACTGTACAAAGGTAGCATAATCAATAGTCTTTTAATTGAAGACTTGTATGAAAGATTTGATGAAATATAAACTGTCTCTAATTTATAAGTATAAAATTTAATTTTTTAGTTAAAAAGCTAAAATAAGATTAAAAGACGAGAAGACCCTATAGAGTTTTATAATTAATTTATTTTTTATTTAATATAAAATTATTTATTAATAAGTAAATTTATTGTTTTATTGGGGTGATAAAAAAATTAAAAAAACTTTTTTAAAATAGAACATAGATAAATGATAAAATGATCCATTAATAATGATTATAAGAAAAAATTACCTTAGGGATAACAGCGTAATATTTTTTTTTAGTACAAATAAAAAAAAAAGTTTGCGACCTCGATGTTGGATTAAGATAAAATTTAAATGCAAAAATTTAAAATTTTGATCTGTTCGATCATTAAAATCTTACATGATCTGAGTTCAAACCGGTGTAAGCCAGGTTGGTTTCTATCTTTAATATATTATAATATTTTAGTACGAAAGGATCAAATATTAAGAATAATTTTAATTGTGAGAATATTAGTAACGATATAGTAATAAAACTATTTTGGCAGATAATTGTAGTGGTTTTAGAAATCATATATGTATATTAATTAAATATATAGATAGTATATGATAATGATAGATATTATAAATATTATAATTGGTTTTTTAATTTTAATTATTGGTGTATTAATTGGAGTAGCTTTTTTAACTTTATTAGAGCGGAAAATATTAGGTTATATTCAAATTCGTAAAGGTCCTAATAAAATAGGTTATATGGGTTTATTACAACCTTTTTGCGATGCTATTAAATTATTTTCTAAGGAACAAGTTTATTTAAATTATTCAAATTATATTATTTATTATTTATCTCCTATTATATCATTTATTATATCTTTAATGATTTGAATGGTTATTCCTTATATATTTAATATAATTTCTTTTAGATTGGGAATTATATTTTTTTTATGTTGTACTAGAGTAAGAGTTTATATAATTATAATTGCTGGTTGATCTTCTAATTCAAATTATTCTTTATTAGGAGGGTTACGAGCGGTAGCACAAACTATTTCTTATGAAGTGAGAATAACTTTAATTATAATATCGGGAATTATTTTAGTTATAGATTTTAATTTAATAAAATTTTTTAATTATCAATTAATAATTTGGTTTTTTTTTTTAATAATACCTTTAAGATTATGTTTTTTATCTTCTTTAATAGCAGAGACTAATCGTACTCCTTATGATTTTGCAGAGGGAGAAAGAGAGTTAGTATCAGGTTTTAATGTTGAATATAGAAGAGGGGGGTTTGCTATAATTTTTTTAGCTGAGTATTCTAGAATTTTATTTATAAGATTATTATTTGTAATTATTTATATTGGGGGTTATATTTTATCTTTATTTTTTTATTTAAAATTAGTAATATTATCATTTATGTTTATTTGAGTGCGGGGGACTTTACCTCGATATCGTTATGATAAATTAATATATTTATGTTGAAAAAGATATTTACCAATTTCTTTAAATTTTTTATTATTTTATTTAGGTTTAAAAATTTTTTTTTTTTATTAAATGATTTTAGTATAAATTAATAGAATAATAATAATTCTTTCTTAAGTTTTCAAAACAAATGCTTATACAAGCTCATTAATTAATAATTAAAAATTAATTTATCTCAAATTTTATTAATAATAGGATTAATAATGAAATAAGAAAAGTAAATAATAGTTAATAATTGTCCAACAATAATGTAAGGTATTTCAACAGATCGAGCTCCAATTCAAGTTAATAAAATAATAGTTGAGATAAAGAATCAGAATAGGATTTGGTTGATAGGGTAGAATTGAATTCCTTGAATTTTTTTATTGAATGTAAAAGGTAAAATTATTAAAATTAAAATAGATATAACTAATGCAATAACTCCTCCTAATTTATTGGGAATAGAACGTAAAATTGCATAAGCAAATAAAAAATATCATTCAGGTTGAATATGAATAGGTGTAATTAGAGGATTGGCTGGAATAAAATTATCTGGATCTCCTAATAAATAAGGATTAATTAATGATAAAAAAATTAATATAAAGATTAAAATAATAAATCCGATTAAGTCTTTAAAAGAAAAAAATGGGTGGAATGGAATTTTATCTAAGTTTCTATTAATTCCTAAAGGGTTGTTAGATCCTGTTTGATGTAAAAATAAAAGATGAATTATGGTTAATATTAAAATAATAAATGGAAATAAAAAATGAAAAGTATAAAATCGAGTAAGAGTTGCATTATCTACAGCAAATCCTCCTCAAATTCAATTTACTAATATATTTCCTAAGTATGGAATTGCTGATAATAAATTTGTAATTACTGTTGCACCTCAAAATGATATTTGTCCTCAAGGAAGAACATATCCTATAAATGCTGTAGCTATTAATAAAAATAAAATAATAATTCCTACTATTCAGGTGAATTTTAAATTAAAAGATTCATAATAAATTCCTCGTCCAATATGAATGTAAATACAAATAAAAAAAAATGATGCTCCATTAGCATGAAGAGTACGAATTAATCAACCATAATTTACATTTCGACAAATATAATTAACTCTAAAAAAAGCTAATTCAATATTTGCTGAGTAGTATATAGTTAAAAATAAACCTGTAATAATTTGGGTTAATAAACATAAAGCTAATAATGATCCAAAATTTCATCAAGAGGAAATATTAGAAGGTGAAGGAAGATCGATAAGTGAGTTATTAATAATTTTAAAGATAGGGTGATTTTTTCGTATTGGCTTAAAAATTTTTATCATTAGTAAATTTAATTTTTTGATCGAAGAGGTCCAAAAAAAATATTAGTAATTTTAATTACGGCAATTAAGGTAATAAATAAATAAATAATTATTATTAAAGTTAGTAAATAGGTTTGTTTATCATATAATTTAGATAGATTAAGATTAAAATCATTATTAATAAATAAGAATAAATTAAAAAAATTAAATATTTCATTATTAAATGAAAAATTTATTCAAAATAGGTTATTTTTAAAAAAGTATCTAATAATTAAAATTAGTAAAAAAAAAAAAAAAAATCTTTTATTAAAAATAGATGTTTTTAAGTTTTCATTTGAGGCAATTCTTGAAACGTAAATAAATAATACTATTAATCCCCCTAAAAAAATTAAAAATAAAATATAAGAAAATCAATAAGTATTAATTAATATTCCTGATAATAAACATAATAATAAGGTTTGAATTAAAATTAATATACCTATAGGTAAAGGGTGGTTAAAAAAAAATATAAAAATTGAAATAAAAATTATTGTTAAAGATATAAATATTTTTATGATTTCAAAGAATAGTTTAAAAAAAAAAATTATAATTTTGGAGATTATTGATAAAGATATTCTTTTTCTTTGAAGTTTTTAAAGAAAATTCTTAATTTTGATTTACAAGACCAAAGTTTTTTTTAAACTATAAAAACTAATGATAATAAATATATGATTCGTTATTTTGGTAATATATTTATTTGGAAATATAATTTTTGTTTCAAAATATAAACATTTATTAATTGTTTTATTGAGATTAGAATTTATTGTTTTAAGAATATATTTTTTTTTTTTAATATTTTTAATAATATTAAATTATAATATATATATATTAGTAATTTTTATAGTTATTTCAGTTTGTGAGGGGGCTTTAGGTCTTTCAATTTTAGTGTCAATAATTCGAACTCATGGAAATGATTATTTTCAAAGATATAATTTAATTTAATATGATAAAATTTTTAATAATAATAATATTTATAATTCCTTTATGTTTTAAAAAAAAAATGTTTTGAATGGTTCAATTAATAATAATAATAATAGTTATAATATTTATGAATTTGTCTTTAAATTTAATAATTTTTTCTAATTTAAGATATATATTAAGTTGTGATATAATTTCTTATGGTTTAATTTTATTAAGAATTTGAATTAGAAGATTAATAATTATAGCTAGAGAAAATTTATTTCAAAAAAAAAATTATGAAAAATATTTTTTATTGAATATTTTATTTTTATTATTAATGTTATATTTAACTTTTAGAGTGATAAATATATTTATATTTTATTTATTTTTTGAAGGTAGATTAATTCCTACTTTAATATTAATTATTGGGTGAGGATATCAACCTGAACGTATTCAAGCTGGTATATATCTTTTATTTTATACATTATTCGTATCATTGCCTTTATTATTAGGAATTTTTTACATTTATAAAAATATAAATACTATAGTAATGTATTTTTTTAAATTTTATGATTTTAATATATTTTTATTATATATTAGAATAGTAATAGCTTTTTTAGTGAAAATACCTATATATTTTACTCATTTATGATTACCTAAAGCTCATGTAGAGGCTCCTATTTCTGGTTCAATAATTTTAGCTGCAATTATGTTAAAATTAGGGGGTTATGGATTATTGCGAATTTTAATTATATTACAAAAAATAAATTTAAAAATAGGGTTAATTTGAATTATTATTAGATTAGTAGGAGGTTTATTTATTAGATTTAAATGTTTTTGTCAAATTGATATAAAATCATTGATTGCATATTCTTCAGTTGCTCATATAAGAATAGTAATTGGGGGAATTATAACAATAAATTATTGAGGATTTATAGGTTCTTATATTTTAATAATTGGTCATGGGTTATGTTCATCTGGTATATTTTGTTTGTCAAATATTAATTATGAACGTATTAATAGACGAAGATTATTTTTAAATAAAGGAATAATAGTTTTTATACCTTCAATAAGAATATGATGATTTTTATTTATGTCTTCTAATATAGCAGCTCCTCCTTCTTTAAATTTAGTGGGGGAAATTAGATTAATCAATAGATTAATAAGTTGATCATGGTTAAGAATATTTATATTAATAGGAATTTCTTTTTTTAGAGCTGGATATAGTTTATATTTATATTCATTTACTCAACATGGTAAATATAATGTAAGAATATATAGATTTTATAGAGGATTATCTCGAGAATATTTAATGTTAATATTACATTGATTTCCTTTAAATATTATAATTTTAAAGGTTGATTATAGAATAATTTGATTTTACTTAAATAATTTAAAAAAAATATTGATTTGTGATATCGAAATTATGAGTAATCATTTTAGGTTATTAATCATAATTCTTTATGTTTTGTAAGTTTTTTTTTTTTATTTTTTTTTATATTAATTAATTTTTTTATGATAATATATTTTATTATGAATAATTTAATTATTTTTTTAGAGTGAGAAATTATTTCATTAAATTCAATAAATATTGTATTTTCAATTTTATTAGATTGAATATCTTTATTATTTATAATATTTGTTTCATTAATTTCTTCTTCAGTAATTTATTATAGAAAAAGATATATAAGATCTGAATTAAATTTAAATCGTTTTATTTTTTTAGTTTTATTATTTGTGTTTTCTATAATTTTACTAATTATTAGACCTAATATAATTAGAATTTTTTTAGGTTGAGATGGATTAGGTTTAGTTTCTTATTGTTTAATTCTTTATTATCAGAATATAAAATCTTATAATGCTGGAATATTGACTGCTTTATCCAATCGGATTGGGGATGTAATGATTTTAATGTTAATTTCCTGAATAGTAAATTATGGTAGATGAAATTTTATTTTTTATATAGACTTTATAAAAAATGATTATTCAATGAAAATTATTGGAATATTAGTAATTTTAGCTGCTATAACAAAAAGAGCTCAGATTCCTTTTAGTTCCTGATTACCTGCTGCAATATCTGCTCCTACACCTGTTTCTTCATTGGTTCATTCTTCTACATTGGTTACTGCTGGAGTTTATTTATTAATTCGTTTTAATAGCTTATTAATTGATATATATATAATGAAATTTTTATTATTAATATCTGGGTTAACAATATTTATGTCAGGGATTTGTGCAAATTATGAATTTGATTTAAAAAAAATTATTGCTTTTTCAACTTTAAGTCAATTAGGGTTAATAATAAGAATTTTAAGAATAGGTTATAGAGATTTAGCTTTTTTTCATTTATTAACTCATGCTATATTTAAGGCTTTATTATTTATATGTGCGGGTATAATTATTCATATAATAAATAATAATCAAGACATTCGTTTAATAGGTGGAATTAGATTTTATATTCCTTTGACTTCTTTATGTATAAATATTTCAAATTTAGCTTTATGTGGAATTCCATTTTTAGCTGGATTTTATTCAAAGGATATAATTTTAGAATTATTTAGTATAAGAAATTTAAATTTAATAATTTTTTATTTATATTATTTTTCTACAGGCTTAACTGTTTATTATAGAATACGATTAATAATATATTTGATAATTAATGATTATAATTTATTATCTATTTATAGTTTATATGATGAGGATTATATTATATTAAAAAGAATGTTTTTATTATTATTTATAAGTTTAATTTCAGGAAGATTTTTAAGTTGATTAATTTTTTCTTATCCTTATATAATTTATTTACCTTTTAATATAAAAATAATAGTTATTTATTTAACTTTATTAGGAGTTATTTTTGGATTTTTAGTTAGAAATATAAATATTAATTCAATTAATAAATTTAAAAAAACTTATAATTTAAGATTATTTTTATCATTAATATGATTTTTGCCTAATTTATCTACTTATATATTAAGATATAGTATATTAATTTTTGGTCAAAATTTATTAAAAAATGTAGATATAGGTTGAGGGGAAATTTATAAAAGATATGGGATTTTTAATATTATTAAATATTATTCGGTAATTTTTTATATTTATCAAATAAATAATTTTAAAGTTTATTTATTTAGATTTATTTTATGAATTATAATTATTATTTTTATAACATTATTATATTTAAATAGCTTAAATAAGAGTATAATATTGAAAATATTATGGTGATAATTAAATCTTTAAATATATAAAAATAATTATTATTTTATTTTTACAATGAAAATGTAATGTTTTATGTAAACTATATATATATATATATATATATATATATATATATAGTTTGTATAAGAAATATTAATGATATTAATCACTAATAATTAAGTTAGCAGCTTAATATAATATATTTCTAATTGGAATATTATTCAATTTTATCATTAACAGTGATATACCTCTAATTTGGTTTCAATTAATAAATAAGGAGTAAAATACTCTATTTTTTAAGTCGAAATTAAATGCAAATTGCTTCTTATTTAAGATAAATTTAATTAAATATTTTTTGAATGCAAATCAAATGTTTTTTTTTAAACTATAATCCTTAATATTAATTGATTCAATTTAATATATTTTGATTTCATTCATGATATAATCCAATTAGAAGAATAATAATAAAAAAAAATCTAGTTTTATATCAAATTAATAAATTAACTAATTTAAATGTTGGGATTATAGGTAAAATTAAAATAATTTCTACATCAAAAATTAAAAAAATTATTGTGATTAAAAAAAAATGTAAGGAGAATGGAATTCGAGCTAAATTTATAGGGTCAAATCCACATTCAAATGGGGAACATTTTTCTCGATCTAAAAAAGATTTTTTTGAAATAGTAAATGAAATTAATATAAATAAATTTGAAAAAAAAATTGCAATGATTGATATTATAAATAATGTAATAATTATTTATATTAATAATTTATATTAATCATTTTGATTGGAAGTCAAATATACTAAATATATTATATAAATAATTAATTTCCTCATCAATAAATTGAAATATAAAGGAATAATCAAACAACATCAACAAAATGTCAATATCATGCAGCAGCTTCAAATCCGAAATGATGATTTTTAGAAAAGTGATTATTAATATGTCGAAAAAAACAACAAATTAGAAAAATTGTTCCGATAATTACATGAAGTCCATGAAATCCTGTTGCTATGAAAAATGTTGATCCATAAATTCTGTCAGCAATAGTAAATGGTGCTTCAATATATTCATAAGCTTGAAGAATAGTAAAATAAATTCCTAATATAATAGTAATAAATAATCTTTGAAAAGATTGAGTGAAATTATTTTCTATTAATGCATGATGAGATCATGTAATAGTAATTCCTGAAGTAATTAAAATAATAGTATTTAATAAGGGAATTTGAAATGGATTAAATGTTAAAATATTATAAGGGGGTCATATTGATCCGATTTCGATATTTGGGGATAAACTTCTATGAAAAAAAGCTCAAAAAAATGAGATAAAAAAAAAAATTTCAGAGATAATAAATAAAATTATTCCTCATCGTAGACCTTTTGAAACTAAAATAGTGTGTTTACCTTGAAAAGTTCTTTCTCGGCAAATATCTCGTCATCATTGGTATATAGTTAAAATAATAATAATATATCCTAAAATAATAAGGTTTATATTGAAATTATGGAATCATTTAATTATTCCTGTAACTAATGTTATAACTCCAATAGCTCCAGTTAAGGGTCAAGGTCTATAATCAACTAAATGAAAAGGATGATTTTGATTGATTGTCATTAATTAGTTTCTCTAGAGTAAAGGGTACTAAGAATAGAAATTACATAAGCTTGAATAATTGATACAGCAGATTCTAAAATTAGTAATAAAATTTGAATTAAAATTAAAAAAATTAATATATAATTAGGTATATTAATTCCAGTATTTCTTAATAAAGTAATTAATAAATGTCCTGCAATTATATTAGCAGTTAAACGTACAGCTAAAGTTCCTGGTCGAATAATATTTCTAATTGTTTCAATTAACACTATAAATGGTATTAGAATAAAGGGTGTTCCTTGTGGGATTATATGAATAAATATGTGTTGAGTGTTATTAATTCATCCAAATATTATAAATCTAAGTCATAGAGTTAGAGATAAAGATAATGAAATAGTTAAATGACTAGAACTAGTAAAAATATAGGGGAATAATCCTAAAAAATTGTTAAAAAAAATAAAAAAAAATAATGAAATAAAAATTAATGTAGATCCAATTGAGTTGTTAGGTCCCAATAGTGTTTTAAATTCAATATGTAATTTATTTGAGATGAAGTTTCATAATAAAAAATGTCGATTTGGGATAAATCAAAAAGAATAAGGAATAAATATAATTCCAATAAAAGTTCTAATTCAATTAAAAGGAATATTAAAAATATTAGTTGAAGGATCAAAAATTGAAAATAAATTATTTATCATTTTCAATTTTGTTGAATATGATTTTTATATTTAAATTTATTATTATTATTATTTATATTATAATTTATTTTATAATTAAAAATATAAAAATTTAATATTATAAAAATAATAAAAATGAAAATAAAAAAAAAAAAAAAAAAAAGTCAATTAATAGGTATTATTTGAGGGATAAAAGAATATTACTAAAGTAATTATTTAAATTTGACATATTTATGTTATGGATTAACTAATTCTTTCATTAGAGGTAATTGCTAGTTTACCATAAGATGATTTAAGAGACCAATACTGGCTTTCAGTTATCTAATGAATAATTATTAATTCATTCAATAAAATTTTTAATAGAAATTCTTTCAATTACAATAGGTATAAATCTATGATTAGCTCCACAAATTTCTGAACATTGGCCATAAAAAATTCCTGGGCGATTGATAAAGAATCTAGTTTGATTAAGACGACCTGGATTAGCGTCTACTTTAATACCTAATGATGGGATAGTTCATGAGTGAATTACATCTGTAGCAGTAATTAAGATTCGAATTTGATTATTTATAGGTAAAGTAATGCGATTATCAACATCTAATAATCGAAAATTATTTATGTTATTACTTGAGTTGATTAAATAAGAGTCAAATTCAATATTATTAAAATCTGAATATTCATAACTTCAATATCATTGATGACCAATTGATTTTAATGTAATTAAAGGATTGTTAAGTTCATCTAATAAATATAAAAGTCGAAGAGAGGGAAGAGCAATAAAAATTAAAGTAATTGCTGGTAAAATAGTTCAAATTAATTCAATTGTTTGATTTTCTAATAAGAATCGATTAATATATGAGTTAAAAAATAAATTAATTATTAGATAAGAAACTATAATAGTAATTATAATTAAAATAATTAAAGTATGATCATGAAAAAAAATAATTTGTTCTATTAAAGGAGAAGCTCTATTTTGGTAATTAAAGTTTGATCATGTTGCCATTTCTAAAAAAAGGATAATCCTTTATAAATGGGGTTTAAGTCCATTACATATAATCTGCCATATTAGAAGTTACTTAAAATAGGTAATTCATTATAAGAATGTTCAGAAGGTGGAAAATTTTGGTATCATTCAATAGAAGAAGGTATATTAAGAGAAAATAAAATAATTCGTTGATTAATTATTGATTCTCAAATAGAAATAATAATAATGATTATAGATAAAAGAGAAATGTAAGATCCAAATGAAGATAAAATATTTCATGATATGAATCTATCAGGATAATCTGAATATCGTCGGGGTATACCAGCTAAACCTAAAAAATGTTGGGGGAAAAATGTTAAATTAACTCCAATAAATATTGAGATAAATTGAATTTTTAATAAATAATTATTTATTATTAAACCTGTAAATAATGGATATCAGTGAACAAATCCTCCTAAAATAGCAAATACAGCTCCTATAGATAAAACATAATGAAAATGAGCTACAACATAATAAGTATCATGTAATGTGATATCAATTGAAGAATTAGCTAAAATAACTCCAGTTAATCCTCCAACAGTAAATAAAAAAATAAAACCTAAACTTCATAATATTGAAGGACTATAGTTAATTTGAGTTCCATGTAAAGTTGCTAATCAGCTAAAAATTTTAATTCCTGTGGGTACAGCAATAATTATAGTAGCTGAAGTAAAATAAGCTCGAGTGTCAATATCTATTCCAACAGTAAATATATGATGGGCTCAAACAATAAATCCTAATAATCCGATTGCTATTATAGCATAAATTATTCCTAAATAACCAAAAGTTTCTTTTTTTCCTCTTTCTTGGGAGATGATATGGGAAATTATTCCAAATCCTGGTAAAATTAAAATGTAAACTTCAGGATGTCCAAAAAATCAAAATAAATGTTGATATAAAATTGGGTCTCCTCCTCCTGCTGGATCGAAAAATGATGTATTTAAATTTCGATCTGTAAGTAGTATAGTAATAGCTCCAGCTAATACTGGAAGTGATAATAAAAGAAGTAAAGCTGTAATACCTACAGCTCAAATAAATAAAGGTATTTGATCAAAAGATATATTATTAATTCGTATGTTAATAATTGTTGTAATAAAATTAATAGCTCCTAAAATTGATGAAATTCCAGCTAGATGAAGAGAAAAAATTGCTAAATCTACAGAAGAGCCTCTATGAGCAATATTAGATGAAAGTGGGGGGTATACTGTTCATCCTGTTCCTGCTCCATTTTCAACAATTCTGCTAAAAATTAATAGGGATAATGAAGGAGGTAGTAATCAAAATCTTATATTATTTATTCGAGGAAAAGCTATATCAGGTGCTCCCAATATTAAAGGAACTAATCAATTACCAAATCCACCAATTATAATTGGTATAACTATAAAAAAAATTATAATAAAAGCATGAGCTGTTACAATTGTGTTATAAATTTGATCATCTCCAATTAAAGATCCTGGATTACCTAATTCAGTACGAATTAAGAGACTAAGAGAAGTTCCAATCATTCCTGCTCAAATTCCAAAAATAAAATATAAAGTACCAATATCTTTATGATTTGTTGAGAAAAGTCATTTTCGCTATAAATAAAAATAAAATGGCTGAGTAAAAAGCGATAAATTGTAAATTTATTTACGGGAAATTTCTCTTTTATTAGTCTTATATTCAAAATGATATAAAATTGCAAATTTTAAGGTGTAATAATTACTAAGGCTTAAAGATATTTTCTTTATAGGTAATTTTGAAGATTAATAGTTTTTATTAACTTAAAACCTTAAAGAAAAAATAAAGTTCTTAATAATATTCCTAATAGAGAAAAAAATCTAATAATATTAATAAAATTTATAAAATTATTTTTAATTATAATTTTATTTCATTTTAATTTAATCGAATAAAATATAAATGAAAAATAAATAATTCGAATGTAAATAAATAATATAATTAATCTTGATATAATAAAAAAAAATAAAATAATAAATGAATTATTAAATAATAAGTAATTAATAATTAATCATTTTGGAAAAAATCCTAAAAATGGAGGTAAACCTCCTAAAGAAAAAAAATTAATTATAATAGAAATTTTAATAAAAAAATTTAAATTAAAATTAAATAATTGGTTAATAAAATAAATATTTAAAGTATAAAATAAAAAACATATAATAGAGATAAATAAAGAATAAAATAAAAAATAAATTAATCAAAGATTTTCTCTAATAGATAAAGCTGCTAATAATCATCCTAAATTATTAATAGATGAAAAAGCTATTAATTTACGTAAAGAAGATTGATTAAATCTTCTAATTGTTCCAATTATTACATTAAAAATTATTATAAAAAATAATAAATAAAAATTTATATAGTAAGAAATTAAAATTATTGGGGAAATTTTTTGTCAAGTTATTAAAATAAAATTATTTATTCATGATAATCCTTCTATAATATTGGGGAATCAGAAATGAAAGGGGGTTGATCCTATTTTTATTAATAAAGATGAATTAATAAGAATAGAAAATAAATTATCAATAAAAAAATTTTTAAAAAATGATATACATAATAAAATAGAAAATAGAAAATTAATTGAAGCAATGGATTGAATTAAAAAATATTTTAATGAGGCTTCTGAGTTTATTAAATTGTTGGGGTTAGATATTAGGGGGATAAATCTTAATAAATTAATTTCTAATCCAATTCAACATCCTAATCAGGAGTTGGAGGAAATAGAAATTAAGGTTCTAAAAATTATAATAAATAGGAAAAATATTTTATTTGAATTAATTAAAAATAAAATTAAAAATAAGAATGAAATTCTTTTATGAAATTTATTCATATTATTTAAATTATATTTTAATGTATAATGCATAGTAATTTTTGAGATTGCAAGATATAGTTTAATTCTATAAAATATAATTAATAAAGGTAAAATAATTACATAATTTATTCTATCAGAATAATCCTTTAATCAGGCACTTTATTTAAAAAAAAGGTAATTCCTTTATATTTGGGGTATGAACCCAAAAGCTTTAATTAGCTTATTTTTAA